ACCAATTGCGAAATATTTCGTTTGTTGAAACGTTTCTTAGTTCTTAGTAAGGGGTTTCCGTTGTACTAAGGGTGGGAATGGGAAGGAAGAAAGCGATCGGATCCGTGAATTCCTCATCCTCAAATAAGCCCTTCCCGGGGTATTATCTCATAAGTAATTGTTAGGATTAAAGTGTGGATATAATTAGAAGAAGCAAACGGCAAGTCCAAGTTAATAAAATAAACTAAGACTAAGAAAGAAGCGCATAACGTACGTTTTCACATTTCTAATTTTAGGATTAAATTAAACAAAAGGATTTGCAAATAAAAGTGCTAATGCCACGACCAGTCCGTAAATTGTTAAAGCTTCCATAAAAGCTAGACTAAGCAATAAAGTACCTCGTATTTTACCTTCCGCTTCTGGTTGTCTCGCAATACCTTCTACAGCTTGGCCCGCAGCAGTACCTTGGCCAACTCCAGGTCCAATGGAAGCAAGCCCTACGGCCAATCCAGCAGCAATAACGGAAGCGGCAGAAACCAGTGGATTCATAGTAAGTTCCTCGTAAAAAAAAAAAATAAATGGTTAATGATACAATCAACCAATGCATTATTACTTATTTTATCACTACGATCTATCGGGTCAAAGTAATTAAAAACTCTGAATTGAAATTATAATATTAGTGAATCGTCAGAATGACTTCGATATCTCGTTTTTTTTTTTTTTCTACCCATGATCAAATCTTTGTAAACTCATATGCATATAGTTCTACTTATTGCATTTCTTAGTTTCGAACCATTCTTTCATTCAATTCTTCGTTCTTTACTTACTTTCTATATCTGTACGTTCATCTGTTTTTTCATTCAATCTACAATTACAGACGAAAGAGAAAGACTTATATTGTATTGTAATCCATCTAAACGAAATGCAGTGTGGTTAAAAAAAAAAATAAATAAAAGAATCAATATTCAATATAGTAATAATAAATAGTATTATAGTAATAATATAAATATATAATATAGATATTAATAATATACTGGGAAAGAAATAGGAATGAATAAATAAAATAATAAAATATATAATATATAGTCCATAGGGATAATCCCTATATAACTAATAAATATCTAATATCACATATACATTTGTTTCTTCCATAATGTAAACCACCTGCATTTTATTTTTATATTGAATTGGATTTTAGAATTATTCTTCGTCGAAACATATATAAGGGTTAGACTTATAGACATTACATATATCTAGTTTGATTTGACCCCCTAACCCATATTTTTCCAATTCCGTAATATCGTCTGTCTTCCCTCCTACGAGATTAGGTCATCCATACATATATAGATACAAATATATATGTATTATGTTGCCCAACCAAGTGCGTATTTGGAATCATGCATGACTTCGGGTAAGTGAAAAAAGACTATTAAAAAAGCTAATCAATGATGACCCTCCATGGATTCACCTATATAAGCCGCGGCTAAAGTTGCAAAAATAAGAGCTTGAATACCGCTTGTAAATAATCCAAGAAACATAACGGGGATAGGAACTACTGAAGGTACTAAAGAAACAAGAACAACAACTACTAATTCATCAGCCAATATATTCCCGAAAAGTCGAAAACTAAGAGATAAAGGTTTTGTAAAATCTTCTAGGATGTTAATTGGTAAAAGTATTGGAGTTGGTTGGATGTATTTCCCAAAATACCCCAATCCTTTTTTGGTAAGACCCGCATAAAAATATGCCACTGACGTGAGTAAAGCTAAAGCAACAGTAGTATTTATATCATTCGTGGGCGCAGCTAACTCCCCATGAGGTAACTGTATAATTTTCCAAGGTAAAAGAGCACCTGACCAGTTAGAAACAAAAATAAATAGAAACATAGTTCCAATAAAGGGAACCCAAGGGCCATATTCTTCTCCAATCTGAGTTTTACTCAAGTCTCGAATAAATTCAAGGACATATTCGAAGAAATTCTGACCGTCGGTCGGAATTGTTTGTGGATTCCGAACTGCTATGATGACTGAACCTAATAAGATAGCAATTACGACCCAAGAAGTGATAAGTACTTGGGCATGGATTTGTAAACCTCCTATTTGCCAATATAAATGTTGGCCTACTTCTACACCCGATATATCGTATAACCCATTGAGTATTTTAATGGAACATGGTATAGCATTCATATTGTCCTCTGATATAAATCGAACTTAAAAAATTATTTTGATTCAACCATCTCTTTCTCAACTCACCAACATTAATCATCTTTTAATACAAATTGAATTTAGGATACCAATAAATTTAAATTTTAGGATACTAAAAAATCACATAACATAATATAAATATCCCCATTTTTATCTCTATCTCTTTTTGAAGTTCAAGAATAGTAACCGATCCAATAAATCGATCGAGTTCCCAAACAATTAATTAATTTTATTATTCTTAATCATAATCAACGATTTCTTATATAGCTATAACGACCCTCGCAAATTGCGAATACTAATTTGTTAAGAATGAATCGAATTGAAGCTATAGCATCATCGTTAGCTGGAATCGAAATATCTGCGAGATCCGGGTCACAATTTGTATCAATTAAACAAATAGTAGGAATCCCTAAAATGACACATTCTCGAAGAGCCGTATATTCTTCTTGCTGATCAACGATGATTACAATATCGGGTAACCCCGTCATATATTTGATCCCACCCAAATATGTTTGCAAGGTAGATAATTTTCTCTTCAACATTGCTGCATCTCTTTTGGAAAGATGGTTGAGTTTCCCCATCTTTTGTTCTGCTCTTAAGTCCCTAAACTTATTAAGTCTCGTTTCCGTAGTGGACCAGTTCGTTAACATACCACCGAGCCACTTTTTATTAACATAATGACACCGAGCCCCTATTGCAGCTGATGCTACTAAATCCGCTACTTTATTTTTGGTACCAACGATTAAAAAGGTTTTTCCACTACTTGCTGCATTAAAAACTAAATCACAGGCTTCTGATAAAAAACGAGCAGTTCTCGTAAGATTTATAATATGAATACCTTTACGCTTTGCAGAGATGTAAGGGGCCATTCTAGGATTCCATTTTCGAGTACCATGACCAAAGTGCACTCCCGCTTCCATCATTTCTCCTAAATTGATGTTCCAATATCTTTTTATCATTTTTCCCCGCATTTCCCCACACTTTCTCTTTTTTTTATTTTTTTTTAAGAGACAAGGTACCTGAAATAAATAATTGTTCCGACGGAACCTTCTACCGTGGATTGACCCTTGATATATAGCCTAAACCATTAATTTCTTTTAATTACTTATTTTTTTATTACTAAATTAATAGTAATAATTGGACCAACCTAACCAAATAGTTAAAGTAAAAAGAATGAATCTCTTCTTAGGAATCATTAAATCGCGTAAATGGTTGTTGTGATGGCCCATGAAAATTGTTTGGAGCACATAATTCTCTATGGTATAACAAAATATCTCCCATTTCCAACTCGAATAAATTTTTCCTTTTGATTTCCAAATAAATATTTTTGTTTTCCCTTGAATGGTGTACTAATTTTTTGAATCCAGTACCAACAGGAATAAGCCCCCCCAGAACAACGTTCTCTTTCAGTCCTTTCAACCAATCAATACGACCTCGTAAAGCGGCTTTTGCTAAAACTCGAGCGGTTTCTTGAAAACTCGCTTCGGATATGAAACTTTGAGTATTCAGGGATGTCCTCGTTATTCCCAATAAGATTGCCCGATAATTGATCGCTTCGTCTAAAGCACGTCCCGCTCGTTCCGCTCGCAACAATCCGATTAATTCTCCGGGTGAAAAAACATTAGACATTCCATCTTCTGAAACCAACACTTTTGATGTTATTTGACGTACAATGATCTCTATATGTCTATTATGGATCTGTACTCCCTGAGATCGATAAACCTTTTGAATTTTATTAACCAAAGAGATACGACTCTGGGCTATGGTTAGCTCAGCTCCAATCAAGAATCCCCAGGGGATTCCAAGAATTCTTGGTATACGTTCGTTCCAACTTTCAACTCTCTTTTCGAGGTTCATCGATATTGAATCAATTGAACGCACTTCTAAGACCTGTTCCACTTTTGGAAGACCCTGCGTTATGTCACCAGATCTTGATTTTTCATATATAAATGTAACTAGTGTCTTTCCTTCATAAAGGATTTCTCCATAATGACCATGAACTGTTGCTCCTGGGGTAGCCAAATAGGGCTTAGCCGATCTTATAACTAAGGAGTCAACATGAACAATTAAAATTTGACCGGATTTTTTTATGTGTGGCCCATATTTGAATAAACATGCATTTTCACAAATAAATTGCCCAAGGCAAATTATTGTGGATGTCTCTTCAACAGAATCGTGATGAAGAAAACAACAATTTAAATGGAATGGATTCAAAATTATATTACTGCATGAATTGGGATTATAAATTCTCCTATTTTCATCCATTAAACAATATTTAAGTATTTGAAGTACTTTAAAAGTCTGTTTAAAATTGTTAAGTAGTAAATATTTCTTTAACGAGATTTGATTATGAGTTAATAAATGGTAAGATGAATAAAAATTCGTTATTTTAGGTACAATAGTACCTAAGGGACCCAACAAATACCTAATTGGGATTAGGGGATCCAATTCTTTTATCGCATTGTTATATTTCGAACCCTTGAATGGACTAATTCTAAAACAGTTGGATGATGACAAAATTATCAAAGATTGGCATTCCTTATGTTGATTCAACAACGTACCAATAGTTCCTTGCTGTTGGGTAAGTAATTGAAACTTCGCCTTGGAATGAAAGGGATTGATATTGGCGCGATCTAACCCCTTATTGGGAATCAATCCCGAATCTGTTATATTATATCTTTTTCCGCTATATGAAAGAGTGGACTTGACTTTGACTAACTCAATTCTTATGAAATCACGAATTAGATCATTTGCCCTTACCTCAACAAAGGAGGCATAAACCTCTTTTTTGGAACCGTTTTGTTTTTGGTCCCAATT